GTCCTTACGTCATTGGCGCCTGCTGAGTGAGAGATTTCTGGTTGAGCTCTGTCTGAACGGAACCAATAGGCTTAAAGCGGTTATTCGCCTCAAGGGTAATCTCACGACCAGATGCGCGAAATACCCGGTTTTCTAGTAAAAAGATCTGCTAGCTATGGAGAAAGGCTCCCGTCGACCTTCCTTCGATGACATCTCTGAGGCTCCACATTTCTTTATAGTCAAGAAAGCGAAAGAAGGCCTTTACCTCTTCCTTTGCACCTTCGGATTCACTTTCCCAAGAAGCGGATTCTTACACCCTTCCATCTTGCTCGCTCTAAACTATCCATAGTCATTAGTCATTAATGTGTCACTTCCTTGTCCGATTCTACTACTATGAATCCTTCCTGCCCCTCACAGATTTAGTGAAAAGAGCTAGATTCTGCGGATTTGAGGCATCAAGACTAGTTTCAAAGGCCTTAATCATATCCTCGCTTTCTTAACTTAATAAAATAGATGTCTCGCCTGCCGAATCCTTTGGGCATCCATATAGCAGATCTGTGGGAAAGAAGACTCGAAGCAGGTGCCATTAGGCTTGCTAAAGAAATGCTTATCTCAGGGCTAACAGGAAAATCCCGAACACCGTCTTCAATAGCTGCTGATTCGAGAACAAGAACCATGGCATTCGATGCAGCCTAGTCCCGTCTTTGTCCTAACAGCTGAGCCAATAGCAGCGCATTCAATAGCAGCAGCAGCCTAAAACGCACGGAGGGAACGTGCTACTTTATATTTATAAAAGACCGGTATTTGGAGTCAACTTCCTTCCTTGCTTCCCGTGATTGGCTTCGTCGGAGCCTATTCTGTGATGGAGAGATCGAAAGCATTTTCGGGAAAACTTTCTTTGTTTTAGGAATGTCAAGTGTGAAGCTTGACTTTACCCAGACTACTTTCGTCTGAAGTTGTCTACCGTACTTGATCAGTCAAGGGCTTTAGCACCTCCTTGTGCCATTATGCCATTAGAGAAGTGCATTCGAGAAGTCAGACTTTCATTAGCAATTCGCTTTCTTCATGGTTACGCGGGCAATTCAACAACATATGATTCGCCCCGAATATCTAACATCTGATTCACCGGCATACGATTAGCCGGCAGTTCCCGTTTATCCCGAGCTAGGAGCTCCGCTTTCTTCCGACTCTGAAGTCGCAGCTAAAGCAAGAGGTCATATATAAAACGAATAGAAAATCAACTTCAGGCAGTGGATTCGAAGCAAGAAGGATTTGAAGTCCTGTTGCATCTTCTCTCGGCGAAAAAAAGGTCCTACTTGCATGTGTTAAGCATATAGCTCGACCATGATTCTTCCCTTCTTTAACCGGGGGAAGTACTTCTGAACCTATTTTCTACGCTTTCTTCTCTTATGCAATTGCAATTTCTGGTAGGTTAGAATCGAACTAGCCGACATGAGAAAGAGTTTAGATATCCACGATCAGTAGATAGAGAATCGAACAAGTTGCGGGAAAGAGCTGGTAGTATATCGTATAATACGATCAAGGCTGCTTGAATACACAACCCCTTCTCAGATCCATTTTTTGGTCTTTGTATGAAGAGAAAGAGAAAAGACAAGGGGGGCTAGGGTATGGCTTATACAGCAGAGGAATTTCATTCCGGGAACCCGTCTATGAGACGGCTATGGGTATAGACAGACATACCCGAAAGACCATTCCTTCACCACTTCAAAGAATAGACGGAGACGAGACGTACGATTGAAATCACGTTTATGAAAGCAATGGCTCTTAGCCGACTAAGATGACCACATAGTGGTATACTACTTCACGTAATTCACGTAATTTTCCACTTTACCACTATCAGACTAGACCGGAGCTTTTGAATAGGGCTTTGAGGATAAAAAGACTAGCCGGAAAGCCATTCCCCTGCTTGCGACCGCTGGACCACTTGGAATGATGGAAAAGAGAGTACAGAGAGCATTCCATATGGGGCTTCCCATCGGGGCTACCATTTTCTCAGGCCCGATCGAGGTTCTCTTCTTTCCCGTTCATATGAAAAAGACCTGCAATGCTAATCTCGTTAGGCCACCCGAACCCATCGAACCGGAGTTAGATAGGTGAAAAGATAACAAGACAACACCTGCCTATATCGCTCCTGTCTAAGCGAGCGAGACTTTTTCCATTGATATTTCCATATCATGTAGCGAGACTCCACTTTAGATCCTGCGAGCTTAGTTTATGAATTTAGTTTATGAATAATGCAGCAATCGTAGGGTCGACAGTACCGGTGGGCTTTGAGCTACCAGAGCAAGGAGATAGAGCTTGAGCTTTTCCTTCATGGACCAAGGCGACTCTCGTTAGCTCTACTTGGGCTTAGTGCGAAACTGGGATTTTTTCTAGCCCGAAGAACGAACAAAGACAACAAGGAGCGACTGATAAGGAGCGGTTCAAGCTTTCTGGCCATTCCAACTGCCTCCATTATTCTACTTTTTAAGCGCCATAAGCAGCCAAGCATAGTGGTTCGCTCAAGCAATGGAGTTTGCGAAACTTCCGTTCCGGTAGTCCTTAACGCAAGGAAATAGTAAGATCAGACCCTCGAATTCGATTACACACAAGCTGCCAAGTAAGCTCTCGAAAGAGCTACCTCAGAATGAAAGCTACATCAATCCAAAGGAATTCAATCCGTTATATCTCCACCTCGTAAAGCCGTAACAGCATCGACTCATTAATGCGCCCTCAAGGGGCAGCCTATGGAACAAGGAAGAGGCTCGGCAGGAGACTCGCAACTAAGCACCTAATTGAATCTGGATTAAGCTACTTGTGCACCCGCAGTCGGTCTGGTGGTTTCGCCGTCTATGTATGACGTACATAGCACTAACTCGACCTTAGGGGGCAAGTAGGCCAGGCCTCTTAAGGTTACCTAGTTTGCTTAATCGCAATGATCATTAGAGCTCTCGATACCGGCTGGATCGGCGCACCTGTCACTCACACTAAGAAGAAATTGGAAACTTAGTTTCATCCATCACACGAAAGAAAAGATCAGACTCGGCACACGGGAAAAAGAGTTCGTTTACACTTCAATCACCACAAAGTGCTGGGGCCACTGGAATAGAAAACTCATAAGACCTAAAAATCATCACTCTGCTGCAGAAAAGAAAGGGAATCTATCTCCTACAGGTCTGCTGACGAGAGCGTCGATTGCTATTCGACGAAGGAACTTTGGATTTCTAGACACGGCAAAAACAATCAAAACTAGTGTCGTCTGCGCTGACTTATTGACAAGTTAAAGAAAGTCCAAATTAGCACAATCTTTTGGATATCCTAACGGGTAAACTCCAACCTCTCGCGGGCTGTGCCTGAGACCCCCTCTTAGTCTTAGGAGATCCCCTACGAACGGTCTGATAGAACCGGGAAAAAGAAAGTAGATTCAAAACTAGAAGACCAAGAACTTAACTGCTGGAGGAAGTCAAGCAAGCAGCAAATGACATAGATATAGGGTGGAATCTTGTAGGGAGGTGCAGATTCATTTCTGAATAGCAAAGAAGATCAATTGAATAAGAATAAGAGAGGAAAGCACGACTTCTTTCTTTCATGATGTAGTTGTCCTGCTTGAATCGATATTGGCTTAGATGTGATGCACCCAGAGAAAGATCATAAGGCTAAGGAGAATTGACACGAGTTTGAATAACTTCTTATCATGTTCAAAGCCGATTGCCCGCAGCTTTTGGGGGAAGAAAGACTAGTAGCACCACTTCTCAAGATAGAATGTCCCAAGTGAGTCGTAACAGGTAGTCTGAATCAAAGACTGCCCTTTGATCTCTGTTTTTACATTCCCCTACCCCTAGGGGTAGGGTGAGAAAAAGAAATGGAACTATCCAATCTCACTGTCAATGCAATTACATGATCTGTCAGCGCACATCCTTGCCAATCTACTTATGAGGAGGAGGTTTTTGAAGGGTCTCTTGATGCAGCTGAAAACTCTTTTTCTTCTCTTTCAAGACAGATGGCAGACTTGTCTCCCCTGCACTCTGGTGCTCCAGACGTAATCCACCAAATAAAAAAATTTTTGTGCTCTAGTATGGATGTGTTGGCTGATGACGCGTGCATAGCACCTTTCTAGGATCTGATCAATGCAGTCCTTTTGACAGAGCCGACTTCCCCAGCTTCCTCTAATAGTAGTTGAGAAGTCAACTACCTCTCTTAGACTATGGACGAGAGTCTAAAGCTTACTGTAAGTGCCTTTCCTACTGCCAATGAACTGTTTACTTCGCCTATACCAACTCTCCTTTCGTGGGTATCGTAAAGATTCTTGTCAAAAAAGAAATATGATGGAAAAGGTTTTTCAAAGGGTAAAACCCGGAAAGCTAGTGCTCGTGAATGGGCTCCTTACATGCAGATTATATTAGCTGTCCTTAGGCTTCCTCTTATTTCGATAAAATCCTCCCTTTATTTAATAACTCGTGCTTGATGCAATAAGCGCAAGGAGATTAAGCGTGTTTTTCCACAGATTGAAATTGTCTTGAATCGGCATACAGGCAAGTAGTAGATCTATCCTCCAAGCAGGTAATGAACTGGCCAGTGAAGAAGGCATCTTTTCCTTCCTAATACTTCTTTTGAAGGTTTCCGTCTTTTACTTGCTATTTATCTTGTCCGGTGACGTATTTCTATTTCTTTATCAGCAGGCTAAAGTCCCGAACTCCTGCTGTAAGACTCGGCTTCTTTTTCCGCCGAACGTAGGATGAAAAGAAGGGAAGATTAGAGATTGACCTCTCTCTTCCTGAGAGAAGAAGAACCAAAGGGCATCTTTTTGGACAAAAAAACCTTACAATGAAGAAATTCGCATTTTGGGTGAACTGGCTGGAGATATAGGTATCCCACCATAACTCATCCGAACGCTGCACGACGCTAGCCAGATCCCTAGGACGGGAGAGAAAGTTGAATAACAAACCATTGTACAGCAAAAAGGCTTCTTTGAGCCTGACCTCATCAACTGGATCAATTCGAATGCGAAATGGCAGTCTTGCAAGGGGGAAAAAAATCATTAAAACGTGCAGCAGGAGGTTCTTCATTTCCTCACATAGAAAGTTGTCATCCATGGCGGAGCACTCTAAGTGAGCGCGAGACGGTGTTTTTTTTGGAGGGGTGTGTTGCGAAGAAGGAGTGTAGTTCTGTACTGGCTTACTGATGGTGGCCGAGTCCTCCTCTTTGATCTTGAAAAAGATAGTTATGATTACGAAGCCGCTTCCTAAATAGGTGTTAAGGAGCATATCAGAGATGTGCATGTTCAAATCTGAAGGCAGGTTTGCATTACATCTTGATCTCTGAATCTTAACTTAATTTAGGGGTTCTTGATAGTGACTTTTTCACTCAAAAAATGGGCGCTTTTTCATTCAATAGCTCTTCTTCTCTTGAAAACGAAAATTCCACATTTCTGTCTCCAGAAAGTAACAAGTCAAAGGGACATCGGCGAACCATGGAAGGATACGATCCTGTGGCTTTCAAAGATGGGGTACTTCTCATGAGGTCAAGATCTATTCCTTTCATTGTTAGACAAGGAGCGAAGCTATGCCCTCTTGTGGGGCAAGTTATTGATTTTCTCCCCTTAGACTTTCATATACCATGAGCTTGGTTCCCCTTGGCCGGGCATAGAAGTCAACCATCCCTCTTTTTTCTCTTATCCAATGGTTGGTGATCAATTCAATCCCTTGTAAATAGAAAGGTGGACACACATCCGCCTCTTCAAACTGAACTACTTTTTTTTCTTGCCGGCAAGCGCTACGGCAACGCTTATGGCTGCAATCCAAACAGCAATGGCCCTCGCGGATTTCTCCTGCGGCTCATACATAACGTCAGTTATCTGGTCCCCCCTATCAACAGCTATCCCTTTGGCCGCCTCTACCCTATGATTTAATATATCTGTTTTTCCGCCTGCACCGCATTCGCTATGTGTTCTACGCCTTCTATGTTTAAAAAGAGGTTGATTACATCGGGTATCTTTCCCCACCCCGCATCCTAAAGCATGGAATGAGGGCGTAAGCTATGGCGGAAAGGTCTCCTCCGTTTATTCCTTTGTTTATGTTATGGCACTGCTCATCTGTGTCAGCTGCCACCATTGTAGTCCGGGCTTGTTTCTCTTTTGCACGAGTGCATTTCTGATTCTCGGGTACTTGAGAAGTTCCCTGTGTGTTGCCGCCATTTGCTGGTTTTTTGCAATCTCGTGGTTCATGTTTTATTTGTTGTTCTTTTTCTATTATGTATTGGTGCCCTACTCGTTCCGTAGATACCCGTATCTTTCCGCATGTAACATTTTCCCCTGTTTTTCGTTATTAGCTCTCGGCCGGTTCTCGTTTCCGGCCTTTTTTACGATGTTTAACTTCCGGTAAGGTTGCCTTTTCTGGCCAAAAAATTCTTTTTTGGGACGCCCATTTACTGCGGGCAGGTTATCTCTTAGCTATTCTTCTACTTTACGCTATTTCTTCGTGCGTGAGAGTATGCTTTCTTTTAAGGCTTATACATACATTATTTTTCTGCAAGCTGCGAGGGGGGGAATTGGGCAACCGGATTGAACTGATTAGGCAAAGCAAAAAAGAAGAAAATGCCATTGACATTGAATCAATAGTAAGTAAGAAAGCCAAATAGCCTTATAGCCCATAGTTGGCTGCTTCTAGTGGACAACTAGGCTTTGAGGGAGGAAAGAGAGCATATTCATCTGACTCTAGATCTATAAATTTGCATTTCCATTCCCAGTGCAAATGATGGGCAATTGACTGTTTGCACGAGTAGGCTGTTAGAATGCCCTGTTTGTGGAAGGGGAAGGTTTTACATATCTATTATCTTGCCTCCTCTGTTTGTTTATCGCCGCGATTCCTTATCCCTATCCCTTTGTTGATGAATCCCATCTCTTCCTTTCATTTCTTCTCTCCTCAAACGAAAGGTCTTTCTTTGTTTAGTTCAAAGAGGGGTATTATGACCTGGTGGAAAAAGATCTTAAATGGCAATGGCTTTTGTTATATTTGTTATAAATGGAAATGTCGCTTTTTTAGCCTTCTCGGGCAGCTGCTATTTGAAATCCATTCCCGCTGCTGTCGTCAACGGTAGAACTCCTCGGGCATCCGTCCGCTTCTGGAGTTCAGGACTGAGTCTCGATCTCTCCGTTTGCTGTTCCTGCTGCCCCGGTGAAAGATCGAATAAATGGGCGATATCAGGCCGATGCCTCCCCTTCAATGTGCAAGATTGAAGTTCTGTATCAGCTTATTGATGTTGTTGAAGTAGCGGTTGAATTATCCATTTCCGTTTTGTCCATGGAAGTTGGGAGTTCAGGAAGCTCGCTCTCCCCTAATTGGGCCAAAGAGAGAAAGTTCTTTATTAGAGCAGTATCCCGGGCTACTCCCTAACAACTGGCTCAATGGCAATGCTTTGTGCACTTAGGCATTGGCTCAAGCCGCCCAGGGATGAAGTCGCTGGTCCTTTACTTTAGGGCCAGGGATGAAAGTGTCTGGTTTGATAGAAGCAGGCTTCCCTTGTTTGTTTTCTTTTTTTTTTTATTTCATTTAATGCCTATTGGTGTTCCAAAAGTCCCTTTTCGAAATCCCGGGGAGGATAGTTCAAATTGGATTGACGTATAGTGCGACTTGTCAGAGACATTGGGTCATTATGGGATTTCCCCGTTCTCTACCCCGATCGAGATATCCTCTGTTTCACCAAAGAAGGATTGATTAAATCATCCAAAATTTAGAGCGTGAAGTGGCAATTAGATCTATGCTTTGGAGGTATTCAGATTAATATTATCAATTAGAATAATTTATGGTTAGCTTGTTTGGACCAATAAAATGAAGTATCCGGGCTCCGCTTAGAAAAACCCAATTAGTACTATATCCATGATTACTATTTGTATCATATTATATTTCTAAATTATAAATAGGAGTCATTTCTAACTGCTAATCATAATCAATCGAATAATTTGATAAATACGTCAAATATTTTGTGGAAGGCGTGAAATGAATTGAAAAAAAAAGGAAGTTGTAGCAAAAAGACGCGGTATTGGGGGCATTTGCCCTATATATGCAAATCAAAATCGGGCAGATCTTTACTCGGAGTAGAGCACAAACCTAAAAGAATTAAAGAAGCCCACTCAGGAACAAGAGAATGTTATCGTGATTTGAATTGGATCCCGATGAAAGAATACATCAATGAGAAGTTAGTTTGATAAGTTTAATGATGGTAAAAAAACCATCTTTCTTGAAAAATGGAGGAAAAACCCCTTCGTTATTCGTTAAATGGGATCTACATATTGATTCTTTTTTTTTTTCGCGATTTTTGATGAACCGTATGCATCAAAAGGTGCATGTACGGTTCCTAAGGGATAGAATTTGATCCTAATCAACCGACTTTATCGAGAAAGATTCCTTTTTTTAGGTCAAGATATTGCTAGTGAGATCTCGAATCAACTTATAGGTCTTATGGTATATCTCAGTACAGAAAGTGAGATCAAAGATTTTTATTTGTTTATCATGATCAAAAAGAAGGACAAAGACCAAAAGAGGGGAAGGTCGACCTTAAGCTCAAAACGAAAAGAACCGCGAGGGGCTAGAAAAGAGAGTACCACATGGCTATGTCTGTGGGACGACCTTCTATTTGGTCCCAGTAGAACAAGAAAGACGAAGATTGGAAAACATTAAGGAGTAGGTAGGCCTTAGCCTTCAAATCCACCTAGAAAGAAATACAAGAAGCTTCTATCATCGATTCCATTCCCATATGATTTTATGAAATGACATGCCTAAAACCATACTAAACTAAAAGGAAACTTTTCCCTCCATCCTTATATTTTTGTATGTAGTGAAAGGCCTTGCAATTGACATGAGAGTAAAGAACGAACGGAAGGCAGTAATAGACCTATTGGAGAAGGAAAGGAAGAGAGGTGAAGCCCAGGCCCTCAATCACAAAGACGGGGCGAAGGGCCTACTATGGATGAATCTCAGTTCCTATCTTGGCCATCATCATTGACGAAATTGAGTGATTCGGTCGGTATCGGTCAAGCACTCTTCGCTCTACTCGGTCACTGAGCGATAGGCAACTCGATATGAGGGAAATTCTTCTTCCAGCCCTTTTTCCGTTGAGAGAAGAACCACACTCAAACTCAAAGCTTTCTTTTCTGCGCTTAGAAAGCTGTCCGTCAAAGCTGTTCTTGGACTTCGATCAAAAAGGAAGTCTGCTCTCTCCTCTTTCATGTCCGAAGAATTCACTACTTGACTGACTTTGGGTTACAAACCTGATTCCATTGCCCGGGCAGAACGACCTTCTTCAACCAATTGCAAAAAGACAATAAAAGGGCGCAGGAAAGACTAAACCGAGGCATCTTCATAGTCAGAAGAGGGTTCCCCGCAATTCAGAGGGCTCAGCTCAGATCGAAGAAAAAAGCAAATAAGTCAGCCACCGAAAAGCTTTTTTGATTTGAGAGGGCAAAAAGGTTCGAAGGGCTTCGTTTCAAGACTATGCTATGGGAAGACTCTACTATTCCTAAAAGAAAGGACTAGCCCGGCAACATAGCAGCTTTTAGAGAAGGAAGAAAATCTTTCGACCTTCATGGGCTCTTAGATTTGAAGAGATGTTTTGTTAAAAGCTTTCCTTTCCAGCGGTGACTACTATCGAATCAAAGACTCCGAAAGAGGGCTATCAACATAGGTAGATTTCTTTTTCACTTATCACGCCATGCGGTTTGACCTGAAATGGAAACAAAGTATATTCTTTTTTACCTACTTGACGAAAGGTTTTTCTACACGCCCACCGTTACCGCAGGACGTTCTTTACTCAGTTAGAGCAACATCAAGAGAAGTAAGAGGACTGCGTTACAGTAACTCTAACTGTCCTATCCTAACCTAAGGCTCAAATCAGTGACCGAATGCTTCCCGTTAGGAGAAGCACCGCTTTTGTCTGTCAACTCGCCTCTTACTCTGCTCTGAGCTTGGTCCCTTTCCACCCGGTTTTGACGAACCTATGATTTGCGTGGGAAGCTCGACTAGGAAGGTTTAGGCGGCTTTCCTTGCTTCAATCCAAAAAAAACAACGAAGCTAGCTTAGCTATCCTCTCCTACCGTGTGTATTGGACAAAGAAGAAAGAACCCTCTCTAATGAAGAGTAGGACCGCATGAGACTCGATGGTAGTACCGGTGAACCAGTTCTAGCCAAGGATCGACGAAGACCGAAGAGAGCTAAAAGCAGGGTTGGAGCCTGGCAATGCAGCTCAATCTGAGTCTGATTCTTCAGAGTGTGTGATAAGAGTAACCCGAACCTTATGAAAGCGATAAGGACGAATCTGAGAATATGGGTTTCGGAGGGCAAGACTGACCCAACCCATAGGGGGGGCGTATCATTCCTTTCTTTAATTTAAAACTTCTTTCTTTCACTAGATGCTGAGCTACCTTCTTTTAGGCACGGAAAGCCTAAAGCATCTCTTTCTTCTGTTCACCGGAAATGCGGGTACGGGAGTAATTGAATCAGCAGGCTGTGAGCATCCTTTTCTTGGGTTGGGGAAGGGAGTTCGCGTTAGCTTTACTAACCTAGGAGAGGGCAAGAACCCGATAGAATAAGGAAATGAAGCTCTCTCAACTACCAGTGCAGGGGCAGGAGTGGAAGCTTAAGACAGAGATCTGGGATTCCCACTCTCTAGAGGTTCTAGTTGGGTTGGAGCTTTCCTCAGTACGACTAAGAAAGGGGATAACCAAGAGTGAAGAAGCTTGACTTGTCTGGCTTGCCTCTCGCTACCTTATACCTTCAATCGCTGGGGGCTTATCTTCTCAATGACGAAGCCTCGGAACAGAGGTTAGTAATAGGCTCGACCGAAGGGATCGGGTTACTCTTTCGCCCCGGATTGAGTCAATGCTTTCTTCCTGGAGCATCGATGGAATGCAGCGCAGTCGTCGACCTTTTCGAAACGTAGCTATGCGAAACCACAGAAGAAGAACTACGCTATTCACTACGCGCTATTGAAAAGAAGGTAAGGAGACGAAAATCACCTATATTGATCCTTTACTGCTTAGTCGAAATGAAAAAAGAAGATGATGAATTAAGTTAATATTCAAGCTCTTTGAAACGGTAAATATTCTCTCTTTTATCGGCGTAGAGCTTTCCCCGGGAGTGAATAACGCAGTAAAGCCAGTTAGTTCTTCTCAATTCTCTTCCTTTATCTATCTTCACTTATTCTATTTTTAGTTAGAAAGCCAGATCGGATTCATCAATAGAATAGCTTGGGTGAGTCTTTCCAACTTCCATGACCCTTAGGGCTGGCTACACTCCCTACCGCCCAGTCAATTCTCTGACTATCAGATAAAATAAAGCAAAGAAAGCAACAAGAGTGGAGAGAACAAGCTCTTCAAGCTCAGCTTCGGCAACAGCAACTCGAGAAAGCAATTCAGTTTGTGAGGAACCGGCCACTTCTTTATATACGTCACCATTTGACGATCTGTCTGTTCAGGCAGGTGCCACGGAATTGAGTACGGAATCAGAGATGGGGGACAGCAACGTCAAAGACTGAGGGAAATGAGTTCCGAGACTCATCTAAGTTCCCATCGGCCGTTTGCGGGATGGGGAAAATCAGAATAGAAGCTAAAAGCAACTGTCTCAATAGGCGCAAGGAGCGTTTACACTCGACAAGAGGTCTCAGAGCGACCCCTATGGTATGGTATGGCTAAGCTCCGTTCATAGCCGCACTGACGATCTGTCTTTAGTAGGTCGTCTATTCTTTCTTACCTCGGGATAGGAGTTCCTAGCCCCATTTAGTAGAGATCACCGGATCTTATTTCTTCTAAAAGAAGTTCTGAATCTTCCTGTTCCGGCCGGGGTCAGTTGAAGGCAAGAAAGGGCGAAGGACCAGAGGGATTAGGCTTCGTTCCTGCGTATTCCTTCCTTGCTCTTGGGTTCCTCCCCGCTCCACTTTTCTCTCCCCGTGCCCAATCCTGCCCAGCTAACCAGCGCACCTTCACCAACCCATGTGTCCCGTTTCGGGGAGTCAGTCCTTCGATGAGCCGGATAGAGGGATAGAGATCACGCGCTCCATCTATCTCCTGCCGAACCACTTCGCTAGTCAAAATGGGTCGCATTCAGATAGCTTTTGGCTACTCCCTCCACTTATGGCCCAGTTGTAACCTTTAACCCCCTCTCTCTTTTGACTTTCTAACAGAAAAAGCCTTTTTCCCAAACTCTTCCATCCACCACGCGCCTTGCCTTGTACGATGCGCTCTGGCATCCCCTTTGTCCAACAAGTAAGGTCCTCTTGGGACCCTTCTTGCAACGACCTCTGTGCCGCAAGGGGCCATAATAAGTCTTCTCTCAATCTTGAATATCAAGCAAAAAAAGAAATGCGAATTCTTAGCTGATCCTCGATTGACTGATCCAAGACGGAATGAAATCGATTGACTTGAAACAGTCTATCTACCGTCTATTGACTTCGTCCTGCGGGCATCTTCAAACGCGATCGATTCTTTTGGGCTTTTCTCACTCTTAATAGGTATTCTCGAGGCGAGGTCAATGAGATGCTCTAGTCAAGCTCCTCTGCTCACAGCACGACTCTTTGTTTCAATCCGTCTTGAATGGTCCTCTTTCCGCGGCATCATCCTAATATTATGCTTGGCACGGTCCTCTTGATTCAATCTCAAAGGTCTTCGCGCGGCCTCTCTTTTTGTGAGAACATCGAGACGTGAGGAGTGAATAAGCCAATGAGAAAGCTGAGAAGCCGAACCCGGGCAGGGTGTGCAAAGGATAGAATCCAGCCGGGGTCTGGAAGATTGCCCTCACCACTTCAGTTCTCATAGAAGGAGAAGCTGTGAGCTAATAAGAAGAAGGCTCGCAAATCTTTATCCCCTAGCCCTGCTCCCCCGATGCCTTCTCCCGAGAATGAGATTGGAGAGGGAAGGCCCCGCCTCGCTCCCCGAATAGACGGATCTAATGACGGAACTAAATGCCCTGTTGATAGATAACCCCTTGCGGCTACCTGTTGATTGAGATTTAAATAAAGGGATGGTAAATTTCCAATTAGATCGAGATTCTTCTTTCTTGTTATGGATAGAGGTTAGCTTTGCCAGCTGTAACCGATGCTACAAAGGTTGAAAACGGAGATTCCTTGATGCCGTTCGCTTGACGTGAGGTCATTCCTTTCAACTAGCCTATACCCATCATATGAGGAGCTTTGGATCAAACCTAGCCTTTCGCAAGGAAGCCTGTCTGTCTGTACACACCTTATGACTCGAGTGTACCAAAAGAGATCGGATCCAGATTCAATACTTCCGGGATTTAGGGGTTGTTCTTCGCTGAGAGCTTCTTCACTCAATTACCAAGATTCAATCGACTTTCTTTTTCCGTTAATAAAAGAGAGGAGGTATAGCACCAGCCCTCAAGCACTACACCAATAATTGACAAGCTGGATAAGCCGGGTAAACTTCTCCCTCTGCTGCTACTGGATATCGACCTAAGAGATACTAGACCAGGTATGAAAGGAAGGGCTTAGTCTCCGTAGATGGAATGAGAATACACAGGAGGTTAACTCAGTCCTATTATTAAAAGAAGTAGCGCCTTCGCTTACTCATTCCTCCGTATGGCTTGGGGGTCGGCTTGCCGGACTGACCGACTAGTAGTTAGAATACCTCCCCTCCACATCCTCCGCCTGCTGCTTAGGGGTTGCTGGTGACGGTGCCATCCTCAGAATCCTTCCTATTCGGCTTCTGGCTTCAGCCTCAGATTTGTGCTGCCTTTCGGCCTTCGCTTGCTTCAATGTTGCCATGAATACGCTTGTTGGTTGACTGATCCTTTGTTTGATATGATCCTACTATAGAAGACGTTTACTTTTGACCTTCCTGCATCCTTTCCTTCTCCCTTTGGAGATGTTTAAACTATTGATTGCCGTGTTCTACTTGGCTTACAGAGATGTTTTAAAGTGTTTTCTTCTTATAAGCAAATAACGGCTCACGCTTTTTCACTGGATGTGCTTTTGAACGGGTCAAAGAACTATGAAATTGTTTTCTTCTTTCTTCAATTCAAACTTCAAACCTCGTAAGCCTTTATTTACTATTCCACCCGGTAAAAGCCAACTTTACGATTTACTGCTTCCAGTCTTTGCAATCCGTAAGTCCTTACTTGAAGCCCTAGGTAAGGTTTAAGTCTTCCAAGTAAAGTAATGCAGAATGGAATGGTTGATGGACTTGCTTTCTCGCCTTTCCGCAGGAACCTCTGTCTCACTTATTGACCTCTAATATAATCTGAGGGTAGCCCAGTCAGCTTACTCGCACCTATAGTGGCAGCGCCTTATTCCACTACGTATCTGTCTGTCTGTTTAAAGAAAGAAATTGGTTAGTTAGATCACGCAAGAACTGGCGTACCAAGGGAGATCTTTCGATCACTTAGACCCAAGGCACGTCTTCATCAAGCTCTCGAACAAAGAAAATATGCACCAAAAGAGAAGTTTTTTATTGAGGGAGTTTAGGGTTTTCTGCTGGAGCCATGATTTCCGTCTCTGCAATGGTGATCCAATGCATGCGCGGGTATCGCGACCCCATCTGCCTATTGTCTTCTTTTTTGAGTTTCGCCTGACGTCTCGACTTTCGGAATTGGCCTGACTGGTCCTACGAAGCTTGTCTCACGCCCCAACGTAGCTAGGGTTTGTGTAGAAGTCGGTCTTCTCAAGGAAAACCTCCAAAATCGTGTTTGGATTGGATCTACTGTGTATGGATCACCAGCAAGAAATCGTTTCTTTTTGAATACCTAAGTTCTGCACGCATTGCAGACGACAAGGTCATGCCCGTTACGAATGCAAAGTGGCAAATAAGGAACCTGGTGTCAACCCGTCACCGAGAATGGCCTATGTTCCAAGAACCAATGCTACCATCAGAACCTACCACTGAAACGATGCCTGCTGCTGATAATGCGGCTCTTGTTCAAAATGCACCTGCTGGTGTGGCTGAAGCTGCAAATAATGCTCCGGTTTTTTCTTTTTATTTTCATGCTAATAACCAAAGCTTTTAAGTAAGTGAGGGCTGCTATCATACTAGCGAGGAGGACACGGGCTCACTCTCTGTTCAACAGATAAGGGAATCCTATTAGGGAAAACTTGCCTTATCTCACTGCTTTCACTGGCTAACCCTACATAGCTTTACCAGTAGAGAGAAGGAGCACCCTTACTTTGCTGTGATGAAACAACTTTCTTTACACTTGATGGCTTGGAATACGATTATACGTCTAGATGGGGGCATTTCAGGTCTTTTCTTTCACTCGAGACGATGATAATTTGCGTAATGCGTAAGAAAGATTCTATGATGAGCCCGAACCTTTCCTCGGACACCTTAAACTTAAAGTCAAGTCAGTTCCTCAACCCCGTCTGTGGCTGTTGGTTAATTGGTAGAGGAGCACGATCAAATAGATATCAAAAACTAATGCATTTTGATGGCTAATCTATCATTGAGGGGAGACTTTGAGTTCAGTTAGATCTTACTTAAAAGATCATTAGATCGGAGGTTGGAGTGTCACTTTCCCCGGAACTTTCTGTTAGGATGTTAGCTTCTCTTCCCCCTCATTCCTGCCTTCACTCGATTCCAACATCAACTGGTTCTTAAAGAAGGTGGTCTGACCTTACTCCAATTCCCCTAGGGTTAGGGGGTAGCTGCAACAACATAAGATGGATAAGCAGGGGTCTTAATGTCTTTCGAATGAATCCTCCTCCCTTTGGAACTCTATAGAACCTTCTGTCCCTTCGGGTAGCTACTCGGATAAGCAGCTTAGCTCATTAGCTCATATCAGATTTAGCTAGACGGGTTGGTTTGGAACATCAAGCAAGATCTACCAGCAAAAGGTAAGTATCCGAAGACGTGATCCAAGGTTCCATTCTCCGGGGGTGTAAGCCTTCTTTCTCAATATCCTCATCTGCCCTATCTCCTTTTCACTCTATTGAAGTGGAGCTAATTGAAGACTCACATGGATGAGGCTATACCTATATTCTATCTTAAATAAAATGGGAGACGGAACCAGTTACAAGTAAATACTTGTTTACTCCCTAAAGGGAGAATTCCAGTAGTACCGATCAACCTTTCTGTGAAATCCTTTCCGCCGGTACATCATAAATAAGAAAAGAAGAGAAGCTTCAGTTTCTTGCTTATCTATGGAATATCGCATTGTTACTGGCCTTTCTTTCAAATCCTTTCCCCTGGTCTTGCCTCTCGTAAGGGTGTTGATATCCTCGATTCGACGAATCTTGTCTTTCGCGTGTTGAAATTTTCCTGGTGTGAAAAGTGAGCCTGAACTGACTTGGAAGTCCGATGAGTTTGCGCGACGGTTAAGGTTTACCTTGCCTCTCGGGTAGGGGCGTACGGGTTTGCTAAGCATTACATCCACGGGAAAACCTCCGAGAGAGTCCGTTTGGCAGCAAACCATAGCCAGTGGAGTAGGATGAGGCGGCCGGAAGAAACTGAGCCCGGACGAAGCCAATCACATTGAGTTGTAGATTGACATAGTGAACCTTCAGTGTACTTATAATACAAAGTCAGAGTTGAAGCTGAGCATTCACCCTAGTGGCACCTCTGACCTCAGATGCAGATGTTAAGCATATAACTAGCGAGCGAACCTGACTGAGCCTGCCTTTCAAGAAAAAAAGAATCCAGCAGAAGCTGAATACTTGGCTTCAAGCTTCTCAGCGCCATAAACGTTGTTACCTATTCGACTATTCTAAACGTAGCTTCAAAGCTTTCTATAGCGCTTGCTTCTCTCGGGAATTGTTTCTAAGCCGACAAAGGCACTGCTTCGCCTACCGACACCGCTCGCTAACCGGTTACCTTCTGTTACCCTTCAATCGGCGGGCCTTGGCTTAGTTTTAGAGGTTAGTTACACATCTATCTCACTTGTAACTACCTGACATACGCTATCAAACTATTGAGATTAACCCGAATCCGGGGAAGGAAGAGAATGCATTGGGAATGGTGATGCCGGATGGACTTGTAGAAGTGGGCTCACCAGCATAGGAAAGGTTGAGTCGATCCCAGAGAATGGATTAGTTGAGAACTTGGTGGGGGTTCCTTCGCTGTTGATGGCTCTTCGTTGGATCCATAAGGTTGGCCTTTTGATACGTTATTTCATTCGATCGAGAACCCAGAAGATTCCTATTCCTTCTTTGGTAGCTATTTCCAAGCCGAGAGATAGAGAGAAAGATGGTTCTGTTCGAGGTTGCTTAGCGGCGCTGGCTGGAGATTGGGAAGAGGAGAGAGGTTGGTGGATGGGAGAGCAATAGAGGAATTGGATTCATGGTTTCCACTACTAGAGCCCGCCCGGGTCTTTGTCCCGCTTAATGGTTTTAAGAATCGAGTCGCCTTCGACTGCTTCTCTTGCCTCATTAGATCCACTCGATGCTAGATCACTTAGATCCGAGTACAGGAGCGAGGTTATTCCGCCAGCACTGGAACTTGAAAGAGCAGAAGAGGTTCATTGGCTGCGGGAGAGGAAGAAATAGGTGGCCCTAGGAAAGCAGAAGAAAGAATTGATTGGATGGCTAACAGAGAAGAGAACCCGGGAGATGATTGCTTATCGCAGGGGAAGATGGTGGAGGGCAAAAAGCGCCTTCCCTTTGATCGGTAGCCAGATGAATGAGTAGTTTAAGGCTTGGATCCATGGATGGGAACATGAGGTGGGCTGGCTTCGGATCCACAACTGGTGGAGAGTACCGGGTGAATCATTGGAACGAGAGTAGCTTGTTCGTTTGACATGAAGGAATGAACGGATCCGGTGGAATTCAAAATAAGATGAGGCTACTATTGGTCGGACTCTAACTAGCCAGTCCCAAGTCAAGCCGGTCAGTATCCGGTGGTCAGTAGTGGGCCGAAGCATCCGGTCAGTTAGTCCAGTCTGATTTCTGGCAAGCCAGTAGGTGTCAGCGAGAGGGCCCTCTGGTAAAGTAGCAGTTCGAGCAAGAGAGAAAGTAGCTTATGAAAGAAAGAGATAAGAACTATGACTTAAACGATTTCTGTCTTACTTTCGGTAACTTATTCAACCGATGGATGAGAATGAAAGAAGGTTGATCTTTTTTTAATCGAGATTCTTGGGTGAGTCTTCCATGGGGGGGATTCTTATTCCGAAAGAGTGCTAGAAGCTAGAAAACTCCAAAGGCAATGCAAGAAAAGGGTCTAAGGCGCAAGGCAGCAGGAAAGCAAGTCCTCGGTCGTAAGAAGAGCTTTTATGTGCTTACTTTTTCGTAACTTTCCATGGACTAAGGTTTCGGTATTTGGGAAAATCCGAGTCGATAGAACTGTAAATTCAATTTTAGAAAGGGTCAGGGAAGTTCAAAGCAAGGTTTTAGAAGTAAGCAAGGTTAGATGATAAGTCATTCCCTGGGGATATAATTTATATACTAAGAGAAGAGGGTAAGCTTTCTTGATCCTGAATCCGAACTTTCCCGCAATTCAGAGATTGATTGGTTGAACCGGTAGTTGAGCTGAGTGCTTGCCCGCTTCGCGCCTCTCCTTGACGTATTGCTGTAAGCCAAACTCCTTATGTCACTTCTGTCTATGGGATTGTCACATACATTCTAAAGTAGCTTGAATTTCATTCCCTTGCGTCGATAAAGCCTTCTTGAATTGAACTACTTCTTTGCTTTCGAGAGAATCCGTGAATGAAGTAAGAAAGGTTCTTAGCCAACCAAGCGTCAACTATAAGGGTTAGGATTAATCGAGCCCTAAGTATAGGCCTCGGTCAAGCATCAGTCACAGGATCAGACTCCACCTTTCCTGCTTGACTTGAAGACTCTCGGGGTGCCTCTAACCAAGAGCGGAACCTCCCTTTACATATGTATTTATTGGTTCGAGAGATGCCACCTCAACATATTATATTATCAGATTCGTTCTTTGTGTCAGCTTCTGCGAACCCAGTCTCATACTCGGAAAAAGCCTTTAAGGCCCGATACTCTCTCTCAGCAGCAACATCCACCACAAGATCCGATGCAACAAAAGCTGTTCCTTCTCCAGATACGGGAGCTTTCTCCGGATTCAGTTGATGATTCTCTTTCAGTGTAATCTCTGTTTGAAAGACCTTTCCGTTGTCAATTAGTCGGGTAGCTTCCCACCTCCACTCTAATAAGCTTTCCTGTCCTGGCTTGAAGCTTTCAGTGAACTTATTTCAGACCCCTATCTTTCTTACTTGACTGCTTAGCCGAGGAATCTTTCCTTTTCGGTCTCCTACCTGCGTTCCTAAGCTAGCGTCGAGCTCCGTAACCCTATCCTTCTGAGTCGGGCTAGTCCCATACCCACTTTCTTTCAACTATAAGTTACGAATTGAACCTTTCCTCATAGTCTTCGAAAGCCTTGGATTAACGGAGACTTTACATGCACCGGAGCCGGCTACTTTCTCTCTATAAGAAAGTAAGAATGCGGGGTAGGAATTGCTTTTGTTCTCTATTTACGATCGCAAAGTCTGCCTTCTTCCTAACAGCTTTTCATTCTCTAGCCTATAAAATCAATGAACGTAGGAAGCTTACTGAGACTAGGCATTCAATGGGAATTCTAGACTCTTAAACTAATTGAAGAAAGAAAGCGCAAACCAGTCTAGCCAGCTGGACAATCAGAGTCATGTTTAACACATAGGTTTTCGATCATGTCAGCACCCTTCCCTTGAAGCTCAACCATCCGGGATGCTAGTTTTCTGAGGATGATTCTTTCGCGTAAGTCAGGGGAGTGTTGAGCCGATGACCTTTTCAGCATCGCTGTGAGAGCATCCGAGTGAAGAATTTCTTCCAATGGCATGCTGAATGAAATAGTTTCTTAGTGCTTCCCTTTGTTCTTGAAAGAGATCAAGACTGGTAGGCAGGCTAAGGCCAGAGATTCAATGCCCGAGGGAAGTCCTAACCCTGTATGAGAGCTTGGCCAGCAAGCTTTTGGACATTGAATGTACACTCGAGGAGGACTGAACAGATGTAGAGGATCCTGACAAACTTGGAGAAAGCACACCTTGAAGAGTTGACATCTGAGATTGAAGATGATGTCAACAGTTAGCCAAGAAGGTTTATGGCAAACTGGAAGGAGGGATAAATGATCTACCTTAGGTAATGCTCTGCTTTCAGTGGGAACCGGTGGAGATTGAGGTGAAGGTCTTTTTTTTAGTCTATCCCTTGTCCCATATCTGCTGTTTTCATCCAACTAAAAATCTCGTAAGAGAAGAAAGAAACTTGACCCCAAAACCTCCATGTCTTTGCTTGGTAGGACCAAGCCAATCCCTGATTTTCGACAAGTCTTTCCTCTTGTTGGGGGGAGCGGAACTGTCTTTGAATCAATTTGCTATGGATAATTTGAACGTCGTATCCATATTTCTGGGGATCGGAGTAATCCTTTCGGTAACCATTTTTTGTGCGGGACAAGTTTACGAGCGAAGTACTCTTGTGGAACGTATACATAAGGTAGATCTCGAGAAACTCAAACAAAAAACCGAAGCAAAACTAGAAATGCTTTGGAACCTTTATAGGGATAGGGATGAAACTATGCGATTACCGGAAGGACTCAGTTTCAAAGACATAGTGGACCATGCCTTTATTATGAACGAAACTCTTGAAGAACAAATTCTGGGGTTAAACCAAATCCATTTGGATCTCATTAGTAATGGCACGGGCAGTAGCTACTTTGTTTACATTCTGGATACGTATGGCCATATTGTGGGTATGTAGTTAGGACTTGGTTTTTCTATTCACTTTTTTCTCGTACCTTAAACCACCTTCTAGACTTTCGGCGGAAAAAGAAGCCGAGCCTTACAGCAGGAGTTCGGGACTTTCCTTTCGCCTGCAACAAATCGTAAAGTCGTCGCGCCGGGCCCCGGTGTCGAGCGAAGCATCAAGAAAGAATTTCAATTGGATGAGAAATCTGGTTCGATGGCTGTTCTCCACTAACCACAAGGATATAGGGACTCTCTATTTCATCTTCGGTGCCATTGCTGGAGTGATGGGCACATGCTTCTCAGTACTGATTCGTATGGAATTAGCACGACCCGGCGATCAAATTCTTGGTGGGAATCATCAACTTTATAATGTTTTAATAACGGCTCACGCTTTTTTAATGATCTTTTTTATGGTTATGCCGGCGATGATAGGTGGATTTGGTAATTGGTTTGTTCCGATTCTGATAGGTGCACCTGACATGGCATTTCCACGATTAAATAATATTTCATTCTGGTTGTTGCCACCAAGTCTCTTACTCTTATTAAGCTCAGCCTTAGTAGAAGTGGGTAGCGGCACTGGGTGGACGGTCTATCCGCCCTTAAGTGGTATTACCAGCCATTCTGGAGGAGCAGTTGATTTAGCAATTTTTAGTCTTCATCTATCTGGTGTTTCATCCATTTTAGGTTCTATCAATTTTATAACAACTATCTTCAACATGCGTGGACCTGGAATGACTATGCATAGATTACCCCTATTTGTGTGGTCCGTTCTAGTGACAGCATTCCTACTTTTATTATCACTTCCGGTACTGGCAGGGGCAATTACCATGTTATTAACCGATCGAAACTTTAATACAACCTTTTTTGATCCCGCTGGAGGGGGGGACCCCATCTTATACCAGCATCTCTTTTGGTTCTTCGGTCATCCAGAGGTGTATATTCTCATTCTGCCTGGATTCGGTATCATAAGTCATATTGTTTCTACTTTCTCTGGAAAACCGGTTTTCGGGTATCTAGGCATGGTTTATGCCATGATCAGTATAGGTGTTCTTGGATTTCTTGTTTGGGCTCATCATATGTTTACTGTGGGCTTAGACGTTGATACCCGTGCCTACTTCACCGCAGCTACCATGATCATAGCTGTCCCCACTGGAATCAAAATCTTTAGTTGGATCGCTACCATGTGGGGGGGTTCGATACAATACAAAACACCCATGCTATTTGCTGTAGGGTTCATCTTTTTGTTCACCATAGGAGGACTCACAGGAATAGTCCTGGCAAATTCTGGGCTAGACATTGCTCTACATGATACTTATTATGTGGTTGCACATTTCCATTATGTACTTTCTATGGGAGCCGTTTTTGCTTTATTTGCAGGATTTTACTATTGGGTGGGTAAAATCACAGGTCGGACATACCCTGAAACGTTAGGGAAAATCCATTTTTGGATCACTTTTTTCGGGGTGAATCTTACCTTCTTTCCTATGCATTTCTTAGGGCTTTCGGGTATGCCACGTCGCATTCCAGATTATCCAGATGCTTACGCTGGATGGAATGCCCTTAGCAGTTTTGGCTCTTATATATCCGTAGTTGGGATTTGTTGTTTCTTCGTGGTCGTAACAATCACTTTAAGCAGTGGAAATCAAAATAAATGTGCTCCAAGTCCTTGGGCTCTTGAACAGAATTCAACCACACTGGAATGGATGGTACAAAGTCCTCCAGCTTTTCATACTTTTGGGGAACTTCCAGCTATCAAGGAGACGAAAAGCTATGTGAAGTAAAAGAAGAAAAGGTCGACGACTGCTACTAAGAACCTAACAGAACTTTTTCGAAAAGAAAGCCATGGTCGAAGCGGTGCGCTCATTCTGCATTTTTTTCGTTCAAAAGGGCACGAGAAAAAAGCAGCTGGATGTAATAAAGGAAAAAGACTTGCTAAGCTTGGATGCAGCAAATGAGATAGATTGAATGAAAGCATTGGATCAGGGCATCCAATCACAGGCGAAAGGCCCATCTTATTATAAGAGTTTTCCCTCTCCCCGGGCCTAGTCTGACTCATCAAGCTGCAATGCAAAAGTTGTCCTTTAAGCATTCCATTAGTGTTCATTGTATCATTGGCCTGTAATGAAAAACGATTCTAGGAGAGAAGTTCGTTATCTACGTTTCTTATCATTAGATGAGACAGTTAGCCGGATGAGTTCCAAAGACAACAGCCGATTGTCCCCGCGAAGGCACGCGCCCTCACGCTTTCGAGCAGAATATCCATACCTTTCTTTTAGTAGTGAATGAGATGCTTGACAATAACGCAAAATTCAGACATAACATATAAGGTGTAACACAATGCCTTAAGTGTGGGAGGTCAGCACTCTCTTTTGTCTTTTTGCCCAATATCTCCTTCGGGAAGGAGCGAAACCTTGACTAACCTTTCCCTACCGAACATAAAAGTTTGCATTGGGAGCCCCTATCATTTTTTAAAGAAAAGCAGTTAGTTGTAACGAGGTCTCCCGAAATGATCGTGAGAGGCACGTACCCAGCTGGGGATTCGAACCCGACTCTTCCAGGGCTTCTTCATGTTATAAGATGACGGCAACCGCTACCACCACTCCGAAAGGGCAACCTCCTCTCTCTATAAGATATAAGAATTTGCTCGAATACGAGAACGTAAGCGCTAGGTAAGTCTAGTCATCAACTAGACGTTTGGGTATAGTCGCGTTAGCGCTTTTCTGATCGCTTTGAAGCTTTAGCTCTCGATTCGCTCGCCATAACAAGCTGAGCGTCATGGTCGAACACACACACCCTTACCTTAAGGTAAGGCACGGTTAGCCGGTCAAGAGACAAGACTGGAGGACAGTCACAGACTCGCGTTTAAGTCAGAGTCTCAGCGAACAAACACTCACTTAATCGAAAGCTAAATAAGAAACTTTGGAATGGTAACGAAGATCGAAATCCTTCCTTCCGGCAAGGTCGAACAGTTTGTAAGGCAGAAAGATCAGACTCAGTTCGAGATTCCTTACGAATTAGGGTAAATCAAGGACCCTTTCTTCCTAATCAAAAAGAAAGCCCTGTTCTAGCAAACTCTGTCTTAACAGATGATTCTTTAGATTCGGATGGAGATGCTTTTGAGGGGCTTTATTTAGCTGTATGTTACGAAGCGTAGGGTCTTAACTAGAGCGGTCCTCTCGGAAAGATGTTGACCCCGTCACCGATGCTCTTGGCTTTCGTGTGTCACTGATTTAGCTTCCGATTGGGTCAGTGTGAAGCATTGGGTTTCTGCCTTAAGCTCGCCTGTGACTGTCCTACTCTCCCAAGTCAGTTTCGAATCTGGATGACCTACTGTTTTGACTACGTTACAGCTGGATCGGTTAGTTCTGGGATGATTGATGCCTTCCATACATCAGCATTCTAGAAGTACAGCTTTTGTTGTGTGTGTTCTTTCCAACTGGAAAGACTTGGCTGGCTGGCTAGCCCCTTCTTTCCTTATCTAATTACATAGATAGAAAAGTCTTTCTTGCCGGAGAGTGATAATTGAGTAACGATTGATTCAAGCCCGTCACAAGGTGCCAGAGTAGACTTCTAAGCAAGATCGAGTATAGAGTGAGGAAAGCCTTAGTCTGAAAACACAAGAAGTAGGTAGCCGTTATCAGTCCACCGAAAGTGGTCAATCAGGCTTCGCACCTTCCCTTACTAAGCTTTCAGTCCTAATAGCGACTTCCTTGCCTTAATAAGCTCCCAGGAAAGCCTGCTTTAGAATATAAGATTTTTTTATTTCTGCCACTCAATCAGAAGTGTTATACTAATAGGTTGATGCTTTCGCTTAAGCAAATGGTGCCTTTTGGTCCCGTCTCCTTTTGGGCCCATTGGTAGCATAGGAGAACCCGACGTAACTAGAGAGTAGTTGTCGGCAAATCAAGTCGACGATCTTTCCTTTTCCCGGAGCGCCTTCCTTGACGCGTCTGCGTCTGGTGCCTCGGAGCCTGCGGTATAGAAACGGATCTGAATCAATATCGAATGCAACCTCTCCCGCCGTGGAACTGTTTCCGTTTTTCAATCGAGGTATATTGTAGTTTCCTCGGGTCGTCGCCGCCCCACCCCTTTTTGACCCATAATCAGGTTTTTACCATCCCAAGATAATAGAAGAGGCAAAAGAAGACCCATACCATAGCCATAGATAGGTAGGAAGGGACAAGATTGGAATAGAATCAAGTTGGCAAAGCAAAACCACTGCTGAATCTGGACTAAGCCCTCACTCCACGGCTCCTCAGGTAAAGAGAATAGGAACAGATAGGAGCACTTAGACTTGGTTGGAGGCCTGACCTATCTATAAAGAGGCTTGTAGCTTCACCAGAATCAGATGCATATGCCGTGGATCATCGGCTTTCAATTCCGGCGTTCCAGAGCAGAGTAGTAGTGATTGGCAAAAGAAGCCTCTAATCCCAATGACTTTAGGTCTCCCTAAAGCTTAGGTCAGGGTGGGCACCGGGCAGTAAGAATATTCACCGACCAGTGTTCATATTGGAATGGGCTCCGCCGGAGCTAGGAGAACAGCAGCTCTTCCGAAAAAGAATCTGACAGTTTCAAGTCCATGGGAATCTTCCTCCTGGGATGAATTGCCTTCAATCATCTATCGAATTGGAATTCCCTGTCGAAAAAGGGGAAGGAGGAAGAATTGCGTTCTAGTGTCCTATTTGTCTAATCTAATAATTATTATTAAATTCCCCCCATTCAATAATTCGTATTCGTAGCGTCCGATTCCATTCCTGACTAGCGGACAGAAAGAAAGCAAGAATTCTTACTGCTCTACGATTAACTCTTCCGTTTAAGGTCAGGAGGTACGAAGTGACTTTCCTCGTTAGGACAGCCAGAAGGGCAGAGCTCTATGTTCTATTGAAAGCTGTCTCAAAAGAGCGCATTCGATTCCTCCTCGTACATTTCTATTAGATGCTTGAATGTCGGAAATCAGATATGGCAGCATTTATTTGGGCCTTAACTTAATAAAGAAGGATGGCTAGTTACTTATATTTATTCATACCGGGAATTTTGTCCCACTTTTCTTTTTCCTTCTATTCGGATCTTTCCGGCGAATGTTGAGAATGGTCTGTTCATGAAACTTCGGGTACCTTTACTATCGAAAAATGATGTTCCCAGGAGCAAAACCATCTAAGCCAAGATCGTGAATTCCTTTCACTAGCAGCCTTAATGCCGACAAAACATCAACAGGATCGGAATCAGGGAAGGCGGATTCCATAGTTGCCTCACAGCCTGCCTATTCGAGAACATCTGCTCGTGGGATCTGACTAAGATGACATTTGATCTCGGCCTGGCCTAGCGCTTGAAAGCATTAATTTCCATAAGCCGTCAGGGCAAGAAGGTCCTTAACAACCGATTCCTATTCTTTATATGTCATGTCACTTCCTCGTCCATTAACAAGGCAAGAGCAAATGAAGTCACCGCGCTCTTTCCCTCTCACCAGTACTTATCTATAAGGGATGGGGCGGAACCGGTTCAAACCAACAGCCACTTTCCTTAATGGCTACCCGCTTTCGAGTGAACTCTTGGACTGGCTGAAAGGGAAAAGGGAAACTGTACAAGGCATTTTCCACTCGTTTACGAATTTTTAAGGAAAGGATTGTTGCACTCTCTTGCTTGAATGAATCGACATTTGTGGATGGTTGTTTCTTTGGGATTATTTTATCTATATTTAGAACTACTGGATCAACTACTCTGGCTTTTAGCCTTTTGAACCAGTGGAACCCTACCCTAAAGTCACTCGCCCGTTCAAACTCTTCTGTCCATCCCATCTAAAGCCTTTCATCAGTGAATCCGGGGACAGCCGCTGCTTTATTTAAACAGCTAAGATAAGGTCTAAGACCGTCTCTTTTTTTCCACATCCTCATTCCTCCTTATTTCAGGATACTTTTTCTAATGCTACGGAACCAGCTTTCCCAATCAATAAATTCAAATTAAGGGGGCGCTCCGGGGGTCAATTCCCTCGGTGCGATGGGGGAGTTTGTTCCTCTCCCTATGGCCCGGATCGTCTAAAATGAAGTACGATCACCTCTTAGGCACCGGTTAAAGCGCTTCATTTAAATGCTTTAATTTAATATGGTTAGGTTTACCTAAAGTGAGTCTCTTGGTTTGAGATGCTCACTACTTAGTAACAGCTGAGTGCCCTACTAGACACTCCTTCGTGGGGTGGCTGTGGTCGAGTCCGATGTTCTGTCACAGTGTGACTTATTTTATCGAGATCTCTGTTAATTTCTGGATCTCCTGATGAGGAATCGGTGGAGAGTCCAGCCCCAGCAATGTGGTTGTGATTCCCTATCGATCGCTTCCGAAAGGGGTGAAAGGCGACCTGAAAGGAAATTAGTTATGAGAACTTTATTTGATAAGTTACTTACTTTGACATCCATCCGGTGGCAGAGAGTATTGGAAGACTTTCGGGTGATGGTGACTATCTTGAAAAAGATGGGCCTCTCACCCTGGACGGCTATACTAAGGAAGTTTGCATAGCAGGCTACCTTTTCTGCAAGAAAGTTCGACATCTGGTTAAGGGATCAGGACTTCTCTTCACCGCCTTGTATTTGAAGCAATGTAGTTCATCGCTCCAAATATGGCCGTTGGAAGAAATCTCCTGAGCTCTTGCCAGTGCCGATCTCTCTCACTAGGTCCGGGTGCCCTCGCATAATCTCGTCCTTTCATTGGAGGATGGTTTATAAGAGGGATGATAAAGCCGATCTGTTGGTTAAGTTATACTTGTCTTTCTTCACACTTAGTAAATTGATTAAGCTGTGTCCAAAGATAAGTAAGAAGACTGAAAAGTCTATAACCCAACCGGATCCAGTTTTATTGGTATTATTAAGGAGAAAATACCTGATCTCGTCAACCGATACCTGCCCGGAGTCTCCACCATTCCCTTAAACCAAGGGATGAAGTGGGTTCCGACCTGGAAGTCATTACCAACATTCAAACAAATGAATGACCTGCTGAGACAGAACGCCAGAGAGCAAGGAATTGGTTTCCCTTTCAAGGGTAGTATCAAGTCTTGCTTTCCTGCCGTATTCTTTGAATTATCAGCTTATACTTTCCTCCTTGAGTTTATACACTCTCGGGGGGAGCAGTGGTCATCAGGTATTCTCTGGCCTGAGAGAACTAGGTTCGCATTGGACCGTCAGAATATCTCAGGATCTGATTTAGATCAGTTTGAGAAGACATGCGGTCCGCAGCTGCCTAGCTATCGAGACCTGAGGATACCTCCTATTACAGGAAGGCTGGGTTGTACTTTTGAGGGAGGGGGTAAAAGGCGGATTTTCGCCATTGGGAACTATATCAATCAACGGTTGTTGAAGCCAGTCCATGACTGGTTGATGGATGTCTTGAGGGGGGTGCCCATGGATGGATGGTACTTTCCAAGCTCCTCTTTATAGGTTGGCTGGCAAACAGGATTGTTATTCATTTGACCTAAAATCGGCTACCGATCGGTGGCCGATTTGATGGTTCTTTTAGATTATGCAATACCTGTTTGACCGGTCGTTTGCCTCCGCTGTTGTGAACTCGGCCCTCGCGTGCAACATTTTTTAAATACGCCCGGAGGGCTGTCATTTCCTTCATCGCGGGGCAGCCTCTTGGCTACTATTCATCCTGGCCCCTTTTCTTCTTTCTCATATTCTCCCGGCTTTTCCTGTCGAAATGAAATAGAATAAGATAAGAGGAAGAAGGTGAGGCTACCAGCTTTGGTAGGAGAGAAAAGTAGAAATTCAATCTAGATATGAATTGAGACGAAAGCTTGACAAGCCCATTCATTTAAGAAGGAAAGCGAGAAGTTAGTCGAGCACAACCTTCCAATTAAGCAAGGGGAAAGCCCCGTGAGCAGCCACCAAGAAGAATGGAACCGTTGGTCTAAGGATCTTCACTATTGGGCTTTTAGCTTATGAGATCCGGGGTTGGGGAATTCCCCGATCCAGTCCTTTCTTGAGTACTGGAGTTTAGTTTCACAATCCAGATGCGAGGGAACCATTATTCAAGAAATCCTGCCTTTGATAGTTATACTAGTTCCATCCTTGTGCTGGGCGGAGGCAAGGCGGATAGAAAGAAAAGAAAGAGTAGGCCTTACCCTTTAGCTAGCCCCTAGGCGAAGGAAAGAAAGAGGGGTAGCTGGCCCTATCCAATTTCCTTCTGGGGGTTCCATCTCTTGAATAAAAGTAGAATCCTACCCTACAGCAGGAAGTCTTCAAAGAAGAAAGAAAATAAGGAAAATAAGAAAGGATTCTCCAGTCTTCCTCAGAGATAGATCGGAGAAAGAGGAGATCTAATGAGAAGAAATACCCGGGGTAAAGAAAGTTTCGTATAACAGAACCATTAGCGATTGTCGCTCTTGTCTTATCTGCTGCTGTCTCTGACTGACGAAGAAGGAGTCCCACTACACGAAAAGAAAGAAGGTAGGATCCCGGGGGTTGAGGGTTGAATGAATGTGACCAAAATGGCTTTTGTTGACAGAGAGATTGTCTAAGACAAGAAGAAGGAGCAGTTCTCTTTCTCTTCCTCTTAGAGAAGCCTGTGACCGAATCCCCTGCTTTCGCGAAGGAGTAGGCGCCGTTGGAGTCAGGGTAGCTGGCCTTTTCTTCAACCATGTCTTGAAAGATAGCCAGTTCATGCTAGAACTCTAGTTACCGTTTCAGGACTGGGCTAAGAGAGACTGGAGTAGTTAAGAAGCAAGGAAAGGAAGAAGGAATGAAGACCCAACAATCGTAGACGCGAGTGAATGCCCGGACCATCGGGGAGGAAGCAGAAGCTTCAGTTGTTCACGAATCCGTTTCAGGTTCTCGGGAAGAGGCGAAGGAATAGAAATAAGGGGGTAAGAAGCTGCGCCGGATCTTTCCTGTGCTTTTTGCCTTACCCGCCCCTCCCTAGTAGTAGGGCTAGTGCTAGTAGCAGGGGGAGTCTAAGCTCTTTCTTTGCAAGAATAGGAATAGGGTGCAGCTTACTCTTTGAGGAAAAATAGGGTGTTTTCAAGTTTAGAAGAATAAGTTGTGCTAGAATCAGCTGTTACAGAATAGGCAGCTATAGAATCAGCTCGGTCCTTTCTTCCTAGATGCTTTTCATAGCTATACGATGATCCTGTAACTACCGCTGCCGAATCCCTTCATCGTCGTGAGTAGGAGAAATGCACATCCTGTTTAGGAAGCAATCAAGTAGGCAATCGGGATATCCCTTTTCGGAGGGGCAATGAAGTAAGTAAGCGCAAGTGAGTTTTCAAGCAAACTTTTTCTAGCCAAGATAGCAAAGCAGACTTCCAAGAGTCGTAAGGGCGTAACGGATAAGAGTACCAGTAGTTCCCCCAGAGTCACAGGAGTGGAAAGGTAATAGATTC